TGAATTCCAACGTGGTGGATAAAATCATATATCCGCATGGGCCAATCAATAGTTCAAGTCACACACTCCCATAATCCATCCTCTTTTAGGAAAATCTATTTCAACTATTTGATTCGTATCAAATAAACAATACTTCAGAGTTGAATATAAGTATCCAAATAACATGCCTTATTTTTCAATAATCCATATTTGTAGCAATGAAAGACTCTTGTTCCTCCCCAATATGATAAATTACAAATATCTATGATCTGCCTTTTCTATAAAGGACCCGAGATACCTTGCTTACGTATCATTGGAAAATGCATTAACATAAATATGGCAGTAAGAAGAGGCAATACAAAAGTATGTAAACTATAAAAACGAGTCAAAGTGGACTGGCCTACACTAGCACTTCCACGTAATAATTCTACCAAAGGCGATCCTATTATAGGAATAGCTTCAGGTACACCTGTTACAATTTTTACTGCCCAATAGCCAATTTGGTCCCGAGGTAAGGAATAACCGGTTACGCCAAAAGATGCGGTCAATACAGCCAGAACCACCCCTGTAACCCAAGTTAATTCGCGGGGTTTTTTAAAACCACCCGTAAGATATACACGAAATACGTGCAAGATCATCATTAGAACCATCATACTTGCTGACCATCGATGAACTGATCGAATTAACCAACCAAAGTTGGCCTCAGTCATTATGTATTGAACAGAAGAAAAAGCCTCTGTAACAGTTGGACGATAGTAAAAGGTCATAGCAAAACCCGTGGCTACTTGTACTAAAAAACAAGTAAGCGTAATCCCCCCTAAACAATAAAATATATTGACATGAGGAGGAACATATTTACTAGTTATATCATCTGCAATCGCTTGAATCTCGAGACGTTCCTCGAACCAATCATATACTTTATTGAGATAGGTAAACCAAGAAAGACTCCCCCTCTGAGAACCGTATATGAGAATTTCATCTCGTACGGCTCAAGCCGAAACACACAAATACTGGTTTCAACGGATATGGAATAGAAATTTTCAAACTCCTTGTGGCTTAGCCTCTTGACTCGATTTGACCCAAAGATACGAAGTAAGAAAAATCCGGAATCTCTTCTTTGTGATGATAATGCCAAGAAATAAAATCTCAAGTTGGCTCATCCATCTCTCTTTATGTTAATCGTGACAGGCCTTTTGAATATTCTCTTCCCTATCTTTTTTTTTCTTTTTTTGATAGGAATTCTCTTGTTGAGACCCTATGAATCAATTGAAACCTCAGATTCATACTAGAACCACGATGATTTAAGAAAACCAAAGCTAAAATCAAAAGATTTCTGAGTAAAAACCATTTGATCATCACTTCTTCAATGAATGTAATAACTCAACAAAATATAGAGAAAGGGTTTTATTTCGGAAGTATGAAGGAAAAAATTGTTTGATTTATAAAAAACCTATTTACATTTTTTATCCGGTTGCGAGGTCTGAATAATAGGTATGAATCATAGTTAAAATATTTCTTTTATTGATCTATTCTATATAGTCCGTATAGTCCGTGCTCCAGAGACTAGAATAAATATCTGACGAGGTAGAATCATCTTGATAGAGATGACAGGTCGATTTTCTGTATTATCAATAGGATCAATTATAACAAGTCACACGCTCATATTCCGGAAATGAAATATCGAAACAAATAAATTTCACGATCGAACTACCAGAATGAAATCCAAGTCTTAGGTAATCTTAAGTTGAAGTATTAAGTAAGTCTAAGTAAAATAATCTTTTTTGATTGAAAAACTAGGACTTCCTAATTTTTATGAACTAATTAATTGAAATTCCATCCAGTAAAACAGATGAATTATAAATTTCTAAAATAATAGATAGAAATATTGCAAATAGAGCCATTGCAACTCCCATCAATGGTGTAGTCCCCCACCCTGGAGCTACTTTTCCATATTCCGAATTCAATGGTTTCAAATAACTCCCTATGCCAGTTGATCTTGTCCCAGATCTAGAACTACTCTCAACGGTTTTTGTAGCCATAAATCCTCTTTCATCATGGGTTGAAATCTGTTGACTTTGTATACCATTTTGTTGTAGTTGTAAATAAACGACATTATCGTGATCCTTTGTGATCTTGAAATTATCGAAAAAATGGAAACAGCAACCCTAGTCGCCATCTCCATATCCGGTTTACTTGTAAGTTTTACTGGGTATGCCTTATATACCGCTTTTGGGCAACCCTCTCAAAAATTAAGAGATCCCTTCGAAGAACATGGGGACTAGTTGAAGTAATGAGCCCCTTTATGAACATAGGGGGCTCATTACTTCAATGGAAAGAATGAAAAATCATTTCATTCTTTTAGTTGGAACTTTAGGTGGTTCTCGAAAAAAGATAGCGAAAAAGATTATCCCTAAAGTTGAAACTAAGAGGAATGTATAAACCAATGCTTCCATAGATTCGATCGTGGTTTACAATTATAGCTTCCACACCTATTCATTTTGGATCATTTACTTTACTAAAT